GTGGAAGAAGCACTACCCTTAGGAATCAACAACACGAGAAAACTTTGTAAAATAAAATCCTTTCTTATCGGGATCGGGACTAACAAGAATGGTTGGGACAATAAACATCCATCTCGTTCTTATTTTGGATACCCATATAACCATCGAAGACTGTTGAAGTGACTAATTCCGGAAAATTTAGCGGCGTTGAGGACAAAGAAATTGTTGAAGTTACTATTTATCCAGTAATAACATACTTGATGTTAAGAAAAGATCTTTTACAGGAAGGTTGGCTAGAGATTTCATGTAAAAACACTAGTCCCGCTCAGTTGATAATGAAAATATTGTAATCTTTTTTAATTCTATGTATGTTTATCATTATACACATAAAGGAGGAGCCGTATGAGATGAAAATCTCACGTACGGTTCTGGAACGGAGATTCTTTGAACCGAATAACGACCGTAACGGATGTCGGCTCAATCTGAAGGAAATTATGCGGAAGCTTTACAGAATTATTATGAGGCTATGCGACTGGAAATTGATCCCTATGATCGAAGTTATATACTTTATAACATAGGCCTTATCCACACAAGTAACGGAGAACATACGAAAGCTTTGGAATACTATTTTAGGGCACTCGAACGAAACCCGTTCTTACCTCAAGCTTTTAACAATATGGCCGTGATCTGTCATTACGTGCGACTATCTCCACTATAGAAAGAAAAAAGAAAAGAACGAGCAAATCCGCTAATACTAATAAATACTATAAAAGAAAATAAATAGAAATAGGCTTTCTACATATATATCGTCCAAAACAACGATTTTTATCAGCTGTAGCAAAGAAACTTCATAGAAGTCGAAATATGAAGAAATAGATATGCCTAGATACTTTTTTCTATGGATAAAAGATCTAATTGATAGAGGAAGCACCGTAAAGATCAATTAACAAGGTTTTTGGCCAATACAACAAGAACTGCTTACTTATATCATGATAGAAGAGTTAGGAATCCACTTATGTAATAAAGTTGATCCCCTAAGGTTTTGAGCAGCGGTGTAGTATCAGATCCCAAAGATAGTAAGTCTTTTCTTTCTTATGAAGAAAAGTCTTTCTCAAAGATTCTATAGAAATTGATATATCATATATGAAAGTATATGATATATGAAATCGAGATAGTTACCTTTCAGAAAATTCTAATGAGAGTGTTAATGCCGATACTTTATTCTTCTGAAGGTAGGAAAAAAGATAAAACTGTAAAAAAGGATTACATTATTAATCCAAATTCAAGTTTGAAACTCATGTAATTAACCTCTTTTCTTGTGGTTAACTCCAGAAAAAAATGGAAGATCAAAAGAATTGACTGTTGAGCCGTATGAGTCAGGAAACTCTCAAGTACGGTTCTAAGGGAAGGAATTTATTCACCTATTCCGACCGCGGAGAACAGGCCATTCGACAGGGAGATTCGGAAATTGCGGAATCTTGGTTTGATCAAGCCGCTGAATATTGGAAACAAGCTATAGCCCTTACCCCTGGTAATTATATTGAAGCACAGAATTGGTTGAAGATCACAGGGCGTTTTGAATAAGAACACTTTTTTTATTATTTTATTTTTTCTATTCTAGTTTCTTATTCTATTCTATATATATATTTTATTCTATATATATTTTATTCTATATATATCTTTATTTGATTCATATTCTATATATATCTTTATTTGATTCATATTCTATATATTCTATATTCTCTATAGAATTCTATCTCTATAGAGAATATAGAATATATAGAGAATATATCTATTTAATTTTTATTAATTTGAATCTATTATATATAGAATTTGTTATAGTTTATTGTTTGTTGTCCCCATCAGTCAAATAAAACAAATTATTTCTATAGGAACAACCAATCAAAATATTTTATTATATTTTATATACCTTCTAAAATCGTTCTATTTCATCTGGTATTGCGTATAAATAAATGATAAGTGGATACAGTAGAGAATTCTTTTTTTCTGCTCTTCAAACTAATATTCAAACTAATAAAAGAGACCTTCTAAAAACTAAATAATAGAAATACCCATATGTTCCCTACTAATGCTAATAACTCCTCACGTGATTTGAAATAGAATACATAAGAATATCTTCTATGTAAGAAAGACAAAAAGTCAAATTAGTTCCATCTAGGAACCTCTAAGTGAAATCGGAATATACTAGGTTGCACAAAAAAATTTTTTAACTTCATTTAATTCAAAGTCCAGAAAAGGTTTTAGAAGAAAAAAAAAAAGGTCCGTTGAGCGCCCCACTGCTATGTCATAATAGATCCGAACACTTGCCCCGGATTGACTTCCGGATCATAATTGTTCTAGTGAATAACTAAAGAAAATAAATTTAAGAAAATATAGAATAGATAGATGGGAGATAGAAGAAAAAGAAACTCAATATAAACATCTCTCATAAGTTCACTAATTATGTTTTATGTTGGCGGGTCTCTTTGTATGTGTTGTCCGGAAAGAGGAGGACTCAATG